TTTATACTTATAAGATCAATAAACTAAGGTTTTGTCGTTCTAGACCATCGGATTCGACGGAAACAATGATAAATAAATACGAATACAGCAGAAAAAAAAAAGGGGGGGGGGGTCAAAAAAAACAAGTAGAGAAAAATTAGACAAAGTTATATACAAGTCGCTACCCCCCCCCGGTATTTCTTTAATTGAATTTCATTTGATTAGACGGAAGTTCCTTAAAAACTTCCGCTTTCTTTAAAAGATTCTGAACAGTTCCTGTGGGTTGAGCACCTTTTTCAAGGAAATATAGAATAACAGGAACGTTTAAATAAGTTTGATTCTTCATTGGATCATAAAAGCCCACTTTTCTAAGATCTTTTCCTTCTCTTCGGGATCGAACATCAATTGCAACGATTCGATAGACGGCTCATTGGGATAGATGTAGATGAACAATACCCCCCCTAGAACCGTATAGGAAGTTTTCTCCTCGTACGGCTCAAGAAAAAATGATTTGATTCGAAGTTTTGTCTATGTATGCAATTCTAATAAATTAAATGACAAATGGGCCTATAAAATCAATTAGACTATGATTTCAGTCTTTTTTTCTTCCTGAAAATGAAAAAGAAACCATTCGTACTCATAACTCAAGTTAGATAACTCTCAAATAGCTCAAAGGAAAAATCTTTAGTCAATTTCATTTATTGAGTAGTCTTTACTCCCTTTTGTTTGTCTCGTTTAAACTATTTCAAATTCTATTTGGATTCTTTAGTCTGATCCAGTTATTGAGACTATCGAGACAATTAAAAAGGTGTTTCCTTGTTCTTAGATCCTTTATCCTTATTTTTAATCATTGGGTTTAGACATTACTTCGGTGCTTCTTAATCCTTTCAAAATGGCAGCAACATACCCTTTTTTGATTTCTTTCTATCAAAGAATCCTATGGACAGTTGATTCCTGCGTGATACACTTTGAATCGAAAAATTTGGATCAATTTCAACTAGTTTTGCTTTTGAATTGGAAACTTGCTCGAATTGGATCCTTTCGATTTCTATATATGTTCCATATATTTACGAAGTTGTTCCAATTGATTGGCATTAACCCTAGATCCTTGCCCCCGAGAAATGAATTAATACTTTCTATTCGAGCTCCATCGTGGACTATTTACAACCCAACAAAAAACGAAGGGTTCAGGTGTAACAGAACAAACAATGTCGAGCCAAGAGCACCCTCATTCCTAGACAAATCGAAAATGGTGGATGTAAAAATCCACAACGGATCGTGTCCTTCAAGTCGCACGTTGCTTTCTACCACATCGTTTCAAACGAAGTTTTACCATAACATTCCTCTAATTTGGAACCGGTATGGAATTGATTCAATTATGGAATCATGAATAGTCATTGGTTCAGCTGTCCATAGACATCGTAATCTAGACTTTTTCTTCTATATATGAATATATGATATGTGATATGTGGAACGATTTTTCTGAAAAAGTCTTAGCAAGGCAGCATTTTTAACATATTTTTTAACATAAACATACATAAATAATATAATAATATATAAATAATATATATATAATAGAAAGAAATAGAGAAACGAATAACTTTTTGAATCTGCATCTTCAAGTGACTCAATAGGATAGATTAAACGATTTCCTACTTTTTCAAAGATTCCACGTACAAGGAATCATTAAAAATATTTATTAAAAAAAAATCTTTCTAATTGAAATTGAAAAAGTTTCCTATTTAGACATCATTATTAAATTTGATTTAATTGAAAATTTCTATTTTAAATAGATCAAAGAAAAGAAGAAAGAAATCCATTTTTTTTTCATGAGATGTATAAAAAAATGATGTAAGTTAAGATTTGAATCTTTATTCTTTTCATCTGATTACGAAAATCAAAATCGAAAAAAATAGGGAAGGGTTTTCGTATCTATCAGATAGACTGAACAGTTGTCACTGTTATAGATATTCTATAATATAGAATATCTATAATTTCAGTTTCAAAAATTGAAGGATTACAAATCTTTTTCACAAAAACCCAAAAATTATTGTCATTGAAATAGAACGATACATACACCATAACGATACATACACCATATAAGCTAAACATTTCCTCATTTTATATGATTATATTATATGATTGATATGTATTTGGTTTAACATGGGGTTGAGTAATATTTCAATAATCGACTCTTGTCATAAAGTGAATATGAATAAAAGGGATAGGATAAATCACCCCTGCCTCAATTGTTACATCGATTTCCAATTTTTCATTAGAGTCAAACAAACACGAAATACCTAAATCAAATGAGATTCAAAGAAAAAACATTGGCTCCATAACATATTTCTATATAATATGGAACTTGATCATTTGTTAATGAAATTCGAACAGACACAGATGTTTAAATTAATATGGATTAACTCCTATCCACTCCCCTACTTCTTTCTATGGGAATAATGGAGCATCAAAAATGGATCTGCCCTGGGACGGAAGGATTCGAACCTCCGAATAGCGGGAC